ATGGTGTTCAATTATCCGAAACCGAATTTCCTCAAAATTGGTTACTAGACGGGATTCAGATAAAGATCCTATATCCTTTCTGTCTGAAACCTTGGCATAGCTCTAAGCCAAGGATCTTTGATATAGATCGAATAAAAAAAAAGGAGAAAAAATCAGATTTTTGTTTTTTAACAGTTTTGGGAATGGAGACTGAACTTCTTTTTGGTTTTCCCCGAAAAAAAAAGAATTTTTTTGAACCAATTATTAAGGAATTAAAAAAAAAAGGCTCTCTAGTTCTAATAATTTTAAAAAAAAATAAAAAATCCTTTCTAAATATCTTAAAAACAAAATGGGTTATTAAAGTTATTCTATTTTTAAAAAGAATAATAAAAGAAGTCTCAAAACTAAATCCAATTCTATTATTTAGATTAAAAAAAGTATCTAAATTAAGTGAAACTAAAAAAGAAAAAAAAATTAAAATAACCCTCAATCAGAAAATTAATGAATCATTTAATCAAATTCAACCTACAAATTGGATAAATTCTTTACTGAGAGAAAAAAAAATGAAAGATCTAATTGCTAGAACAAGCACAATCAGAAATGAAATAGAAAGAATAAAACAAGAGAAAAAAAAAGGAATTCCGAAAATAAATATTAGCCATAATAGAACAAGTTTGAATGTTAAAAGATTCAAATCAAAAAAAAATATTTTTAAAATATTAAAAAGAATAAATACTCGAGTCGTTCATAAATTCGATTTAAAAAAAAAAAAAATTACTGAAAAAATCTACATGAATTTCTTTTTCTCTATCATTACTATTCGTAGAATAAATATGCAACTTTTTATTGGAAAAAAAAAAATGGAAAAATACATTTCCAATAATCAAAGCAATGAAACAAGATTTGAGAAACCAAATAAAATTCAATTTATTTCCAATAGAAAAAAGTCGCTTCATAATATTCTTAATGAGAATTCACATAATTTTTATGATTTAGCCTCCTTGTCGCAAGCATATGTCTTTTACAAATTATTAAAAATACCCGCTCTTAACTTGTACTTATATAAGTTAAGACCTATTCTTGAATATCATGGAACTTCTTTGTTTCTTAAAACTTCACTAAAGAATTATTTTGAACCACAAAAACTATTTTATTCTGAATTAAAACAAAAGAAACCTAAAAATTATGCAATAAATCAATGGCAAACCTGGTTACGAAGTCATTATCAATACAATTTTTCTCCGATTACCTGGTCTAGATTAATAGCACAAAGATGCCGAAATAGAATCAATAAACGTGATACAATTCAACAACAAAATTTAAACACACAGGATTTTTATGAAAAAAATCAATTAATTTATTACAAAGTCTATTCATTACAAAAAAAAAAAGAAAATTTTCAAAAATATAAAAGATATAATCTTTTATCCTATAGATTTATTAATTATGAACATAAAAGGGAGCCGTCTATTTATGGCTCAACATTTCAAAAAACAAAGAGTTCTTATAATTACAACACACATAAAAACAAAATTTATGAAATATTTGAATTAGGAGATAGCCCTATTAATCATTTTTTATTAAAAAATGATATTAGGAATATGGAAAAAAATACGGATAGAAAATATTTGGATTGGGAAATTTTTCATTTTTGTCTTAGAAAGACAATGGAGATTGTAACTTGGATCAAGATCGATATCAATAGTAATAAAAAGACTCAAACCGGGGCTAAAAATAATCAAATAATTAAAATTTTTGATAAAAAAAAAAGTTTTTTTCTTATGATTGATCCAAAAATGAATTCACTAAAAAAAAAAATTTCTGATTGGATGGGAATGAATAAAAAAATACTAAGTGATTCCATATTGGATTTCAAACTTTGGTTTTTCCCAGAATTTAGACTACTTTATAATACATATAAAATGAAACCATGGAATATACCAAGCAAATTGCTGCTTTTCAATTTAAATATAAATGAAAGAGATAATAAAAATAAAAACACTAATAGAAAGCAAAAAGGGGTTATATTGTCGACTAAAAAAATTGATTTTGAATTAACAAAAAAAAAAGAAAAAAAATCTGCAGACCAAAGAGATCTTAGATCAAATAAAGAAAACCTTAAAGATATTGAAGAAAATTATTTGCAAGCCAATATAAAAGACTATAAGAATAAAAAAAAATACAAAAGCAATACAGAAGCAGAAATAGATTTGTTCCTGAAAAGATATTTTATTTTTCAATTAAGGTGGAATTTTACTTTGAACCAAAGAACCATTGAAAATATCAAGGTCTATTGTCTCTTGCTTAGACTAGGAAATCCAAGACAAATAACTCTATCCTCTATGCAAAGGAAAGAACTTAATCTGGATACAATGCTGATTCAGAAGAATTTAACTCTTAGAAACTTAATGAGAAAAGAGCTATTTATTATAGAACCCCTTCGACTATCTGTAAAAAAGAATGGTCAGGTTATTATGTATCAAACCATAGCTATTTTATTCGTTCAAAAAAGAAAATATCA